TGCTTTCATTCTTTTTTTTGTATGTTAAATAAAAACACAAAAACAAGAATTCTATAAGAAAACAAGAATTCTATAAGGTTGAATAAAAATTACATTAATTATTTGAGTCGATATAATTGCTATGCTTAGTGTGTGACTCGTTGAAGGGTTATCGTAAAAAAAAAAGACCAGCCCATAATCATAGTATGAACTAATAACCAACTCATCCTTTCGCATTATCTGGATATAAATATAATGAACCAGTCACGATATGATATATGGGTCATATCATTGTAGCAACTGAAATTTTTTTTAAAGAAAAAACTTATTTGATTATGAGTTGTGAAACAATAACAGTAAAATATGTAGCTAAATGGAAGGGTGAGAGAAAGAAAAAAAAAAAAAAATTAATGATATAGAATTTCAATATGTAAGGTCAATAATTCATTTCATAAAGGGAAAATGTAATAAAGCATTAATACTGATTAAACTATAATTAAAAAAAATTGTTGTATGTAAGAATAAATAAAGAATAAAAAACTCAAGAGTCCTGAGTCAATAAAGACTGAGAGGGTTGACTCAAGAACAAATTAAGGGCTCCATTGTAAAATTAAGACCTAACCATTAATCGCGAAACGATGGGAACGACAGAACCTGTGATTTCAAACGATTCTATTGAAAACGAATCCTAATGATTCATTGGGTAGGATGGCGGAACAAACTAAAAACCAATTCATTTATTCTGAAAAGGTATGTCATGAATTAATCTTAAAATAAAAGTCATGTCATGAACTAATCCTATAAACTGAATATTAAATAGAGTAAATATTCGCCCGCGAAAATTTTTAGGATTTCGAAATTGTAGTCCATCTAATATGCTAATAAAAGGCCAAACAAAATAAAGATTTGTTAAAACCTTATAATAAACCGCATTTTATAGAATTCGAGATTGAATGCATTTTTATTTATATTTCAAATATAGGAATTTCTAATAGATTATGAAACGCTTTTATGATTAAATATATGGTTTACATATATTATTCAGTAAATAGATGTATATTATTTTCTAATTGTTTCATTTGCGAGGAGCTGGATGAGATGAAACTATCATGTCCAGTTCTGTAGTAGAGATGGAAGTAATAAAAAACCATCAACTATAACCCCAAAAGAACCCGATTTCGTAAACACCATAGAGGAAGAATGAAAGGAATATCTTTTCGAGGTAATCATATTTGCTTTGGTCGATATGCCCTTCAAGCGCTTGAACCTGCTTGGATCACATCTAGACAACTCGAAGCAGGGCGGCGAGGAATGACACGAAACGCACGCCGCGGCGGAAAAATATGGGTACGTATATTTCCAGACAAACCAGTTACAGTAAGACCTACAGAAACACGTATGGGTTCAGGAAAAGGATCTCCCGAATATTGGGTAGCTGTCATTAAACCAGGTAGAATACTTTATGAAATGAGCGGAGTACCAGAAAATATAGCCAGAAAAGCTATTTCAATAGCGGCATCAAAAATGCCTATACGAACTCAATTCATTATTTCAGGATAGGGGTGTAGAACCAAACAAAATCCATTTTTCGGATGAAAAAAAATAATTGGAGGTTTTTTTTGAATAAACAATATTTCTTTTTTTTTTTTTACGTCGCCTTTGCATTGAAACAAGAGATAAAAATGATATGATTCAACCTCAAACCCATTTGAATGTAGCGGATAACAGCGGAGCCAGAAAATTGATGTGTATTCGAATTATAGGAGCTAGTAATCGACGCTATGCTCAAATTGGCGACGTTGTTGTTGCTGTAATCAAGGAAGCATTACCAAATACACCGCTAGAAAGATCAGAAGTGATCAGAGCCGTAATTGTACGTACTTGTAAAGAACTCAAACGTAAAAATGGTATGATAATCCGATATGATGACAATGCTGCGGTTGTTATTGATCAAGAAGGAAATCCAAAAGGAACTCGAATTTTTGGGGCAATTGCCCGGGAATTAAGACAGTTCAATTTAACTAAAATAGTTTCATTAGCCCCTGAAGTATTATAAGATTAGGAACATAATACAGTTTTACAGTTTCTAGTATTTGACTGAAATTGATTAATTAGTCGATTTAAGTTAATTTAGTAGATTGTTTGTGTCTCACGTATATGCCTTTAATAATTCATAAACGTTTAAAAATTAAGAAATAATTAAAAAAGAGCATGTTGATTATATCAAAATTCGGGAACACCTAAAATCTCAGTTTATTATGAGTAAAGACACTATTGGTAACCTACTAACCTATATACGAAATGCTGACATGAATAAAAAACGAACAGTTCGAATACCATATACTAACATCGGTGAAAACATTGTTAAAATTCTTTTACGAGAAGGTTTTATCGAAAACATGAGGAAACATCAGCAAAGCAACAAATGTTTTTTAGTTTTAACTCTACGACATAGAAGAAGTAGGACGGGACCAAATAGAATTTTTTTGAATTTAAAACGGATCAGTCGACCCGGTCTACGAATCTATTCTAATTATCAAGGAATCCCGAGAATTTTAGCCGGGATGGGGGTTGTAATTCTTTCTACTTCTCGAGGTATAATGACAGACAGGGAGGCTCGACTAGAAAGAATCGGTGGAGAAATTTTGTGCTATATATGGTAATCCTTATGATATCCCAATTATATATGTAGCTCTTATATTTGTGACACAAGACAAGAGAAGGAGTGGGTTTCTTTTATTACGCCTCCCACATTAGTTGATACCCCAGAACAAAAACAGGTTCATTACAGTTTAATTTCTGATCGTGGAGATACAATAAATATAACTTTCCAAGGGTATGCTTTTGATTTGGTTAGATAATGAAAATTGGATTCTAGATTATGTTTCAAAACGCATTCGACATAATTAATTTTTACATAAATGATACGGAACTATCAGTAAATAGAGTCAAAATTTAGGAAAGTCATTATGATTCAACCGGAGGACGTAAAATTTATTGACCCTGAAACAACGATTAGAATGATTAGCGACAATGAGTAGGACGTTTTTCTCAATTTCAACATTCATTTCGTGGAGATACAATACAATTTGAAATTAAAAATTTCAAGAAATTTATTTTCTTCCAATAAAGAGATTCAGGATTAAGTTAAGGAACGACAAATATGAAAATAAGAGCCTCCGTCCGTAAAATTTGTGAAAAATGTCGACTGATCCGTAGGCGAGGACGAATTATAGTAATTTGTTCCAACCCCAGACATAAACAAAGACAAGGATAATTTTTAGAAAAAAAAGGGGGGGGGGTACTCTATAAATCTAAAGTACCCAACGTCCAAATAACTAAAAAAAGGATCCGTTTTGACATGAAATGGATATATCCATACCATATCTCTGACTGAAATTTATGAGATGATAAAATATGGCAAAACCTATACCAAGAATTCGTTCCCGTAAGAATAGACATATGGGTTCACGTAAAAATTCGCGTAGAATACCAAAGGGAGTTATTCATGTTCAAGCAAGCTTCAACAATACGATTGTAACTGTTACAGATGTACGTGGTCGGGTAATTTCTTGGTCCTCCGCCGGGACTTGTGGATTCAAGGGTACACGAAGAGGAACACCCTTTGCCGCTCAAACCGCAGCCGGAAATGCTATTCGCACAGTAGTGGATCAAGGTATGCAACGAGCAGAAGTCATGATAAAAGGCCCGGGTCTGGGAAGAGATGCGGCATTAAGGGCTATTCGTAGAAGTGGTATACTATTAAGTTTCATACGAGATGTAACCCCTATGCCCCATAATGGCTGCAGGCCCCCTAAAAAAAGACGTGTATAAAAATAAACATTGAAAGTATTTCAAGAGAAATAAATAATTCAATGATTTGATCAAATAATATTACTATGGTTCAAGAGAAAGTAATAGTATCTACTCGACCACTACAGTGGAAGTGTGTTGAATCAAGAGCCGACAGTAAGCGTCTTTATTATGGACGCTTTATTCTGGCTCCACTTATGAGGGGACAGGCAGATACAATAGGCATTGCGATGCGAAGAGCTTTGCTTGGAGAAATAGAAGGTACGTGTATTACATGCGCAAAATCCGAGAAAATACCACATGAATATTCTACCATAGCAGGCATTCAAGAATCCGTACATGAAATTTTAATGAATTTGAAAGAAATTGTATTGAGAAGTAATCTGTATGGAACCTGTGATGCGTCTATTTGTATCAAGGGTCCTGGATATGTAACTGCTCGCGATATCATCTTACCGCCTTCCGTGGAAATCGTTGATAAGACACAGCATATAGCTAACTTAACAGAACCAATTAATTTTTGTATTGAATTAAAAATCGAGAGAAATCGCGGATATCATATAAAAACACCAAATGATTTTCAAAATCTAAGTTATCCAATAGACGCTATATTCATGCCTGTTCGAAATGCAAATCATAGTATTCATTCTTATGTGAATGGAAATCAAAAACAAGAACTACTTTTTATCGAAATATGGACAAATGGAAGTTTAACCCCTAAAGAAGCACTTCATGAGGCCTCCCGAAATTTGATTGACTTATTTATTCCCTTTTTAAATGCAGAAGAAGAAACCTTACGTTTAGAAAACAATCAACCCAAAGATAATTTACCACTTTTTCATTTTCATGGTAGATTGGCTAACCCAAAGAAAACGAAACAAGAAATAGCATTGAAATATATTTTTATTGACCAATCAGAATTGCCCCCCAGGGTATATAATTGCCTTAAAAAGTCCAATATCAATACATTTTTAGACCTTTTAAATAACAGTCAAGAAGACCTTATGAAAATTCAAGATTTTCGCAGAGAAGATGTAAAACATATAATGGACGCTCTAGAAATATAAAAACCTTTCCTCTAAATTTTAATGAGTTTTGAATGGTTAACATAATCCATATACATAAACTCGGAATATATGCAAAATTTAATTGACTAAATGTATCTAGGGAAAATTCCCTTTCAGGCAACTATTCCCTAGATACACACG